GCCCTCTTATCTCTTCCTTATTCGAGCCCGGGTTATGGAACAAAGGACCGAGAAGAAAGTATCAGCAACAACTGGGTTTATTACAGGACAGCTCATGATGTTCATATCGATCTATTATGCGCCTTTGCATCTAGCATTGAGTAGACCTCATACAATAACTGCCCTAACTCTACCGTATCTTTTATTTAATTTCTTCGACAAAAATGACAAATACTACTATTTGAAATCTGGATACAAATTGGATTACAGATACAAGAATCGAAATTCAATACGCAATCTTAGTATTTACAAAGTATTCTTTAACAATCTTCTTTTTCAGTTATTAAACCCCCTTCTTTTTCCAAGTTCAATCTTAATAAGATTAGTGAACATTTATCTCTTTCGATGCAACAATAAATTGTTATTCTTAACAAGTAGTTTTGTTGGTTGGTTAATTGGTCACATCTTTTTGATGAAATGGATTGGATTGATATTAGTCTGGTTACAGCAAAATAATTCGATCAAATCGAAGGTAACTTTTCGATTTGATAAGTACATTATGTTAAAATTTAGAGATTATGTGGGTCAAATATTTGCTGTTTTTTCATTTATTACCCTTTTACACTATTTAGGCAGAATACCGCTTCCTCATTTTTTTCCTGAGGAAATGTTAGAAATTGGAAAAAACGATGAAATTGGAGAAAATGATGAAATTGGAGATCTCGATGTTGAAAGAGCTTCGGAAACGCAAGAACAAAAAGGATCCGTCGATGAATATCTTTCTTCTTATCTCTTTTCGCCAAACGATAAGACTTTGGACAAAATTGAGGAAGAGAAGGATCTCGTCGGATTTCAAAAACCTCTTGTAACTATTCTTTTCGATTTTCAACGATGGAAGCGTCCATTGCGATATATAAAAAATGATCACTTTGAAAATGTCGTAAGAAATGAAAATTCACAATTTTTTTTTCATATATGTCAAAGTGATGGAAAAGAAAGAATATCTTTCACGTATCCACCTGATTTATCTACTTTTCTTAAAATCATGGAAAAAAAAATGGATCTCTTCACAAGAGATAAAATATCCAATAATGAATTGTCTAATTATTGGAGCTCTACTAATAAAGAAAAAAGAAAGAAACTAAGCAATGAATTTTTTAAAAGGGCAAAAGTTCTAGATAAGGAATTTCTTCCTCTGGATGTATTCGAAAACCGAATTAGATTGTGTACGGATGAGACGAAAACAAAATATATAAGTCAAATATATGATCCTTTCTTGAATGGACGCTTTCGTGGACAAATCCAAACAAGCTTTTCACCATCAATTGAAAATGAAACTGACACAACAAATCCCATTTTGATAAATAAGATTCATGGTCTCCTTCTTGCTATAAATAGTCATTATCCAGAATTTGAACAGAAAATAGATCCATTTGATAGAAAATCATTATTAACTGAAATAGGGTTTTTTTTTAACTTGATCAGTAAATTTTCGGAAAAATCAGTATCAAGTTTGAATTTTGACGGACTTTCTTTATTTCCAGAACATGAACAAGTCAAAATCTATTCTGAAGAAAAAAAAAGAAAAAAATATTTCTTATTCGACTCAATTAGAACTGATCTGAACGATGAAACAATTTTTAATAGAAAAAAATGTATTGGAATAAACGAAATCAGTAAAAAAGTTCCTCGATGGTCATACAACTTAATCGACGACTTGGAGCAACTGACGGAAGGACTAGGAAAGGAAGCTCAGATTCGTTGCAGAAACGCCGACCGTATAGTGATTTTTAATAGTAAAACAGAGAATTACAATGAAGATTTGAATACTATGAGTATATCTAATACTGATGACAATGAGGATAGTCATACTAGTAATATTGATGATACGATTGAACCAGATCAAGAATTGGAATTGGCTTTACTAAATTATTCACGCGAACCCGATTTTGACCGAGAATTAATCAGAGGATCTATGCGCGCTCAAAGGCGTAAAACAGTGACTTGGAAACTCTTTCAAAGCAATGCCCATTCCCCCCTTTTTTTGGACAAAATCAGAAAATCCTCGCTCTTTTTTGGTGATCTTTTCGATGATATCTCCCAATATTTGAAAGAATATTTCAGGAAAAAAGGTACAGACAATTCAGAATTTTTGGCTTTTGAGAAAAGGATAGAAGAGGATCGAAAAGAGGAAAAAAAAGACAACGACGAAAAAAGACTTAGAGAAATAGAAGAAGCCTGGGAGAACATTCTATATGGTCTAATACTTAGAAGCTTTGTAATAATAATCCAATCATTTCTTAGAAAATATATTCTATTACCTTCATTGATAATAACTAAAAATATCATTCGTATGCTATTATTTCAAAATCCCGAATGGTCAGAAGATTTTAGGGATTGGAAAAAAGAAGTGCATATTAAATGCACCTATCAGGGCATTCCAGTATCCAACAAAGAATTTCCAAACAACTGGTTAACAGAGGGTCTTCAGATAAGGATCTTATCTCCTTTTGTTCTGAAACCTTGGCACAAATCTAAGGTACGATCTACTGAAAAAAAAAAAAGATCTACTGAAAAAAGAAACGTGAAAACAAAAAACTTCTGGTTTTTAACAGCTTGTGGAACACAAGTCGAATCATACCTTGATAATTATTTCCCAAATCCATTTTCATTTTTGGGTCCCATTTTTAAAAAAATTAAAAAACAATTGAACAAAGATTTGAAAAATCGTTTTTTTCTAGTTCTAAAAGTGTTAAATGAAAGCAAAAAATGGTTTCTAACTATCTTAAAAGAAATAGGAAAATGGAACATCAAAAGCATTCTATTTAGATTCAAAAAAAGATATGAATTGAGTGAAAGCAAAAAAGATTCAACAATCAGTAAGAATAATCCAATGATTTACGAATCACCCGTTCTAATTCAATCTATTAATTGGACAAATTGTTCATTGACAGAAAAAAAGATAAAAGATCTTAATGTTAAAACAAATACAATCAAAAAACAAATAGAAAAAATGACACAAGAAGAAAAAGGGGAGGTTATAACTTCAGAGAAAGATTTGAATTCGAACAAAACAACTTCTGATGCTAAAAGATTAGAATCACAAAAAAATCTTTTCCAAATATTACAAAGAAGAAATGTTCGATTAACCCGTAAATCATATTCTTTTTTCAAATTTTTCATGGAAAGGTTATACATAGATATCCTTTTAGGTATCATTAGTATTCCTAGGATCAATGGAGAACTTTTTCTTGAATCAACAAAAAAAATTGTAAATAAATCTACAAAGAATTACAATAAAAAAACAAATGCAGAAAGAATTGATAAAACAAATCAAAGTATAATTCCATTTATGTCGATTATACACAAATCTTGTAATATTACGAATACGAATTCACAGAATTCTTGTGACGTATCTTCTTTGTCACAAGCATATGTGTTTTTTAAATTATCACAAATCCAAGTTCTTAACGTATCTAAGTATAAGTTAAGATCTATTTTGGAATCTCATGGAAGATCTTTTTTTCTTAAGAATGAAATAAAGAATTCTTTTTTTAGAATCCAAGGAATATTGAATTCAAAATCAAGACATAAGAACGTTTCCGATTCTGTAATGAATCAATGGACAAATTGGTTAAAGGTTCATTCTCAATATGATTTACCTGAGAGCAGATGGTCGAGATTAGTACCACAAAACTGGAGAAATAGAATCAATGAACATCGCGTGGCTCAAAAGAAAGAATTAATCGAATATGATTCAGAATATGATTCATATGAAAATGAAAAAACACGATTAATTCTTTACAAAAAACAACAAGTGGACTTATTAAAATTCAATAAAAAAATTAAAAAACAATATGGATATGATCTTTTGGCATATAAATATCTTAATTATGCAGATAAGCAAAAATCAGATATTTATGGATATAGATCACCATTCCAAGCAAACAAAAACCAAGCAATTTCTTATGATGACAAAACACGTAAAAAAGAATTTTTGGATATAACGGGCGATATCTCTATCCAAAATTATATAGCGGAAGATGTTATTATAGATATGGAAAAAAATTTGGATAGAAAGTATTTTGATTGGATGGTAATGGATGTAGAAATACGAAATCATTCCATATCGAAATCGAATCCGAAATTGGGGTTCTTTTTGAAATTATGGAAATCTTATCATGCATATAAGAAGAATCCTTGGATCCTACCAACCAAATTACTTTTTTTCGATTTTTATGGAAAAGATGTTAGTGAAACTAAAAACATCACTGGAAAGAAAAAAAGAATAGATCTTGATGAATTCTATTTAGACACTCAAAATGGAGCACAAAAATCTATAGAAGAATATGAGAAATCTATAGAAGAATATGAGAATCTAAAATCATCTCTCTCAAACCAAGATCATGAAAGATCAGACAGGGAAAATGGTGATAAGAGTAATAGTATAGATGAAAATCTATACAGGAACGATCTAAAGGGAGAACGGGATTTCTTACTAGAAAAGTATTTAGGTTTTCATTTGAACTATCAGAGTTCCCTACAAGAACGAATAATGAATAATATCCAATTTTATTGTCTCCTGATTAGATTGAAAAATATAAAAAAATTTTTTATAATCTCTATTCAAAGGGGAGATCTAAGTCTAGATACTATGGCGATTCAGAATCATACGGATTTCACTCTTACAGGATTTAAGGACAATACCGAATTGGCGGAAAAACAATTCTTTTTTATTGAACCTGTTCGCCTGTCTAGAAAAAACTACGAACACTTTTTTATGTATCAAACCACAAGCCTATCTTTGATTCATAAGAAAAAGCCCCAAATGTTTCAAAGAAACCCCGAAAAAAGGAGTGTTGATAAAAATCATTATGATTTGCTTGTTCCGGAAGATATTTGGTCCACTAGACGCCGTAGAGAATTGAGAATTCTAATTTGTTTCAATCCTAGAAATACTAACACAAGAAATGACAATGAGAATAAAATAAATAATTGCGGTCAAGTTTTGGCTAAAAATAAAGATCTTGATAGAGAAACAAAAAAACTAATGAATTTAAAATTCTTTCTTTGGCCAAATTATCGATTAGAAGATTTAGCTTGTATAAATCGCTATTGGTTTGATACCCATAATGGAAGCCGTTTCAGTATATTAAGGATAAAAATGTATCCGCGATTGAAAATTTGATTTGAAAAAAAAAAAAAGAGTGATTTACGTTCTCAAACCAAAGTAAGCCATTCTAAAAACTGGTTCAAACAATATGAAACAACTAGTCATCAAATTCTTGAAAGGATTCACCACAGAGAAATTTTGGAAAGGATTCAACTACGTTGTTTGGGGTTCTTATGTAGCTCTCGAGTTGTATGAGCGTTTCCGTCGTTGGTTCGGTAAATAGTGTTAGAGTAAATGAAGAGAAGTTTATATACAAAATTCAAAATCAGTGTCAGTACTATTACTGACACTGATCAATAAAAACATCTATCAAAAACTAAAAGAAATGGAGGATCTATGAAATCACCAGTCGACAAAGATCATTTTGTCGACTGGTGATTCTGTATATTTGTTTCGGTGGTTAATCAAAAAAATCTTTATCAATTTATCAAAAACTGAGGGAGGAATATGAAATCACCAGTCGACAAAATGATCTTTGTTTTTATTGTCATTATGTATATATTGTTATACTAATCTAATACTAATAGAAAATACTATATTATCTAGATTCTATAGATTCTATAGAATAGAACTGTCTTTTCTGTATACTCTCCCCGGTTCCGTTGCTACCGCGCGCTTTACACAATCGATCGGATCATATAGATATCCTTACAACATAGGTCATCGAAAGGCTCTCGAAGACTCACCAAAGCACGAAAGCTGGGATCTTTCAGAAAATGGATTCCTATTCGAAGGGTGCATAACCGCATGGATAAGCTCACACTAACCCGTCAATTTGAGATCGAATTCGGGATCTTCTTTGGGAGGTATGGGGGAGGAATTGGAATGTAATAATATCGATCGCTATACCTACGAGATAGGGATAGAGAAAGAAGAAAAAAACCCAAGATTTCACATAGTACTTTTGATCGAAAAATCAATCTGATTTATTTCGGACCTTTCGCTCAATGAGAAAATGGGTCAGATTCTTAAGATCGTGATTGGATCCACATATCTTTTGTAAAAAGAAAAATCTTCTCTCCTTTAAGAATAATAAAAAAAGGTAAAGTGTTCAATTGGAACATGAAAACGTGACTGCATTGGTCCTAGTTATTCTTAATTAAAAAAAAGGGGGGGTCAACCATGACGATGAAGGATTTAATTCTCTATGCTCTTGTAGAGATTTCTATTCGAGTGATTATTCGTTATTACTCGTGATTCTTTGGACATATCTTTATTAATCCTTGATTATTTTCAAAAGAATATTTTCTTTATTTTATTTTAGAAACCCTAATATGGGGGAGGTCCACTATGACGACGAGGGATATAATTATCTATGCTCTTGTAGAGATTTCTATTCGAGTGCTTATTCGTTATTACTCGTGATTCTTTGGACATATCTTTATTAATCCTTGATTATTTTCAAAAGAATATTTTCTTTATTTTATTTTAGAAAACCTAAAGGAGGGTTAACAATATGCCATTCAACAAATTGACCTGGCTTGTTCGTTTAGCTATACATAAATGTAGGTCAACAACTATCACATTCAACAAATTGAGTTGGCTTGTTCGTTTAGCTATACATAAATGTAGGTCAACAACTATCACATTCAACAAATTGAGTTGGCTTGTTCGTTTAGCTATACATAAATGGAGGTCAACAACTATCACATTCGACAAATGGACTGGGATTTGTTTTCTAGCTATGAATTTGTATATTTGTTTCCGTGGTCAATAAAAATATCTATCAAAAAGGAGGGGAGAGGAAAGCTTTCATTTTATGATAAAAAATTCGTTTATACCTGTTATTTCACAAAAAAAAAAAGAAGAAGAAAACCCCGGATCAGTTGAATTTCAAGTGGTCAATTTCACTAATAAGATACGAAGACTTACTTCACATTTTGAATTACACCGAAAAGACTATTTATCTCAAAGAGGTTTACGTAAAATTCTGGGAAAACGGCAACGACTACTGTCTTATTTGGCAAAGAAAGATAGAATACGTTATAAAAAATTAATAAATCAGTTGGGTATTAGGGAGTCACAAATTCGTTAATTTCAAGAATCATTTTCAATTATTCGATTTCTTAGATCCTGAATTTTGATGAACTTTTTTTTTAACGATTCATGGAAGAATGAATCGAGGAAAAACCTATGAATGTCCCAGCTACAAGAAAAGACCTCATGATAGTCAATATGGGACCTCACCACCCATCAATGCATGGTGTTCTTCGACTTATTGTTACTCTGGATGGTGAAGATGTTATTGATTGTGAACCAATATTGGGTTATTTACACAGAGGGATGGAAAAAATTGCGGAAAACCGAACAATTATACAATATTTGCCTTATGTAACACGTTGGGATTATTTAGCTACTATGTTCACGGAAGCAATAACCGTAAACGGACCGGAACAATTGGGAAATATTCAAGTCCCTAAAAGAGCCAGCTATATCCGAGTCATTATGTTGGAGTTAAGTCGTATAGCTTCTCATCTACTATGGCTGGGACCTTTTATGGCAGATATTGGTGCACAAACCCCTTTTTTCTATATTTTTAGAGAAAGAGAATTCATATATGATCTATTTGAAGCTGCGACAGGTATGAGAATGATGCATAATTTTTTTCGTATCGGAGGAGTAGCGGCTGATCTACCTTATGGTTGGATAGAGAAATGTTTTGATTTCTGCAATTATTTTTTAACAAGGGTTGTTGAATATCAAAACCTTATCACGCGAAATCCTATTTTTTTAGAACGGGTTGAGGGAGTAGGTGTTGTTGGTAGAGAGGAAGTAATAAATTGGGGTTTATCAGGACCGATGCTTCGGGCTTCCGGAATACAATGGGATCTACGTAAAGTTGATAATTATGAGTGTTACGAGGAATTTGATTGGGAAGTTCAATGGCAAAAAGAAGGAGATTCATTAGCTCGTTATTTAGTTCGAATTGGTGAAATGACGGAATCCATAAAAATGATTCAACAGGCTTTGGAAGGGATTCCTGGCGGGCCATATGAAAATTTAGAAATCCGCTGCTTTGATAGAGAAAAGGAGCCCAAATGGAATGATTTTGAATATCGATTCATTGGTAAAAAATCGTCTCCGACTTTTGAATTGCCGAAACAAGAACTTTATGTAAGAGTTGAGGCCCCCAAGGGAGAATTAGGAATCTTTCTAATAGGAGATCAGAATGGTTTTCCTTGGAGATGGAAAATCCGTCCTCCCGGTTTTATCAATTTGCAAATTCTTCCTCAATTAGTTAAAAGAATGAAATTGGCTGATATTATGACAATACTAGGTAGCATAGATATCATTATGGGGGAAATTGATCGTTGAAATGATAATTGATACAACGGAAGTCCAAGATATCAATTCTTTTTCCGGATTGGAATCTTTCAAAGAGGTCTATGGAATTCTATGGGTACTTGTACCTATTTTGATTCTTGTCTTGGGAATCACAATAAGTGTACTAGCAATTGTATGGTTAGAAAGAGAGATATCTGCAGGGATACAACAGCGTATTGGACCTGAATACGCCGGTCCTTTTGGAGTTCTTCAAGCTCTAGCAGACGGAACAAAACTACTTTTCAAAGAGAATCTTATTCCATCTAGGGGAGATATTCGTTTATTCAGTATCGGACCATCCATATCAGTCATATCAATTCTACTAAGCTATTCAGTAATTCCTTTTGGTTATAACTTTGTTTTATCTGATTTCAATATAGGTGTTTTTTTATGGATTGCTATTTCGAGTATTGCTCCCATTGGACTTCTTATGTCAGGATATGGGTCAAATAATAAATATTCCTTTTTGGGTGGTCTACGAGCTGCTGCTCAATCGATTAGTTATGAAATACCATTAACTCTATGTGTCTTATCAATATCTCTACGTGCGATTCGTTGAAACAGAAAAAGCTATTCAATGAATTCGATTCCTCTCTTTATAGTACTATATAAGAAAAGAGTCGAATTCATTGAATAAATACTTTCATTATCTGAATCTTCTTTTTCACAATTCGGATTGAAGAACTAAATCTGATAGTTATATGAGTGAAATAAAACAGCTTCTATTGAATCTAATTTCAGAATACTATGTTACTTATAGTTAATAGATAGTATGATGATTTGAAATGGCAGTAAAAATATTGAGTCTCATTTTCTATGTATAAGAATGAAGTGAAATAAAATTATAAACAGAAGAGGCCATTTAACCCAAGATTGGATAATTAGTCATCCTGTTTTGAAGCGGGCTCCAAAGACCAACCTTATTGAATTTTAGTTACCATTTGTATAAATTATCATAGATGTATTAACATAAAGAAGGGGGTTAATAAAAAAAGGAGTGGATGGTTAGAAACACCAAGATACACAAAGGATTAGTAACGCAGATTTTGTAAATTATCCTAAAGAGAATTTACGCATAATAGAAAAAGAATACTAATTGGGGCTTTAAGTTGGTAGAAAAAATCAAGCAGTACTCCCCACAACTCCGATCCAGAGTATGCTTCCATCCACTGATTAAATAAATCACTATCAGGAACGAAAAAATCCTTTTCAATTTTTGAAGTCCCTTTTTCATAGCACAAAAAAGAAGAATAGGAACGAAAAAAACACAAGAAATCAATATCTATATTCATGGAGATAAAATTCATGTCATAATTAAGAAACTAATGTGTAATTCTTTTTCGTAATTGAAAATGATGAGGGTTATTGATAATTTTCAAAAAGTATTTTATTGAAGAATTCAGTTATTACTCAACAAATTCAAATCTTGATTTTTAAGGGATGAGATCAATTCAGAAGTACCTTTTGTATCTTTTATTAAAATGAAATTTCTCTTTCTTATTTAATTATTTATTAGAACAGACAGAATTGAATTGGTCTAATTCAGAACCGTCCGATAGATTTGAATCTTATCTATCTTAGGGATATATCAAGAGATAAAGAATCGGCCCGGTCCTTAGATTTACTTAAGGCTTTCCAGGAGCCGTATGAGGTGAAAATCTCATGTACGGTTCTGTAATAGAGATGGAAACAGTAATGTTATCACCGACTAGGATTATCTAACAGTTTAAGTACAGTTGATATAGTTGATGCGCAATCAAAATATGGTTTTTGGGGATGGAATTTGTGGCGTCAACCTATGGGTTTCATCGTTTTTCTAATCTCTTCGCTAGCGGAATGTGAACGATTACCTTTTGATTTACCAGAAGCGGAAGAAGAATTAGTAGCGGGTTATCAAACAGAATATTCGGGTATCAAATTTGGTTTATTTTATGTTGCTTCCTATTTAAACCTATTAATCTCTTCATTATTTGTAACAGTTCTTTACTTGGGCGGTTCAAATCTCTCTATTCCGTACATATTCGTTTCTGAGTTTTTTGAAATAAATAAAACATATGGAGTTTTTGGAACTACAATTGATCTGTTTATTACATTAGCTAAAACTTATTTTTTCTTATTCCTTTCTATTATAACAAGATGGGCTTTGCCTAGGCTAAGGATGGATCAATTATTAAATCTTGGATGGAAATTTCTTTTACCCATTTCTCTCGGTAATCTATTATTAACAACTTCGTCTCAATTGTTTTCACTATAAAAGATTGATATAAAAGATTGATCTTCTATAATTCATTACTTGTCTCAAATAAGAGAAAGAAATAAAACAAAAATATTCATAGATATTTACGATATGTTCCTTATGGTAACTGGGTTCATGAATTATGGTCAACAAACAGTCCGAGCTGCAAGGTACATTGGTCAAAGTTTCATGATTATCTTATCTCACGCAAATCGTTTACCTGTAACTATTCAATATCCTTATGAAAAATTAATCACATCGGAACGTTTCCGCGGTCGAATACATTTTGAATTTGATAAATGTATTGCTTGTGAAGTATGTGTTCGTGTATGTCCTATAGATTTACCCGTTGTTGATTGGAAACTGGAAACTGATATTCGAAAGAAACGATTGCTTAATTACAGTATTGATTTCGGAATCTGTATTTTTTGTGGTAACTGTATTGAGTATTGTCCAACAAATTGTTTATCAATGACTGAAGAATATGAACTCTCGACTTATGATCGTCACGAATTGAATTATAATCAAATTGCTTTGGGCCGTTTACCAATGTCAGTAATTGATGATTATACAATTCGAACAATTCAAATAAATAAATAAGATTTTTGATAATTAAATACTATATTTATCTATTCTAGAATAGATAAATATAGTATCGATATTTTCAATATGAAATAGTTATATATGTTATATATACTTTTAGACTTTAGTTTTAGTATAGTTTCAAACTACTCTTTCATATAAAGACTGGAATGACGTTGATTATATAACTGTACTTATATCAATTCAAACTCCTTAGAATTTTTTTTTCAATGCAAAGAGAAATTTAAGTATATAAAAATTTTTTTCCTGGTCATATCAATAAGGTCATGAAATTTCCATTTCTTTGTCTTTTTTTTTACATATAATGGATTTGCCTGAAACGCTACATGATTTTCTTTTAGTCTTTCTGGGATCGGGTCTTGTATTAGGAAGTCTAGGAGTAGTCTTACTTCCCAACCCAATTTTTTCTGCTTTTTCGTTGGGACTGGTTCTTGTTTGTATATCTTTCTTATATATTTTATCAAACTCCCATTTTGTAGCTGCCTCACAGCTACTTATTTACGTGGGAGCTATTAACATTTTAATCATATTTGCTGTGATGTTCATGAATAACTCAGAATATTACCAAGATTTTCATCTTTGGACCATTGGGGATGGAATCACTTTGATGGTTTGTACAAGTATTTTTGTTTCACTAATAACTACTATTCCAGATACATCATGGTACGGAATTATTTGGACTACAAGACCAAATCAGATTATTGAGCAAGATTTGATAAGTACTAGTCAACAAATTGGAATTCATTTATCAACAGATTTTTTTCTTCCATTTGAACTCATTTCAATAATTCTTTTAGTTGCTTTGATAGGTGCAATTGTCGTAGCTCGCCAATAAGAAATCTTTCGCGAACTAGCAATATAAATCCAGATTCAATTTTCTCACATTTCTTTCTGTCGAATCCTATGTGAAGTGAAATAGTTTTTATGTAGAAACTCTTTTTTTTATTGGCGATATATTCTTTTGTTGGTTATATTCTTTAGTCAATTGAATCTGTTGAATTGTTGTTCATATTGAAATGAATTAAAATTGATAAGGAGTTGGTCAATGATGCTCGAACATGTACTTGTTTTGAGTGCCTATTTATTTTCTATCGGTATCTATGGATTGATCACGAGCCGAAATATGGTTAGAGCCCTTATGTGTCTTGAACTTATACTGAATGCAGTTAATATAAATCTCGTAACTTTTTCTGATTTTTTTGATAATCGCCAATTAAAAGGAAATATTTTTTCAATTTTTGTTATCGCTATTGCAGCCGCTGAAGCAGCTATCGGACCGGCTATTGTTTCTTCAATTTCTCGTAACAGAAAATCAACCCGTATCAATCAATCGAATTTGTTGAAGAAATAGCATTAATCATAATTAATCAAAAGTCGAATTTTGAATAGTGTTGTAATATTTATCAATTCAAATTAGCATGTATGCTACACAACGTATGATCATGTTTGCGTTTGCGAAATCATAAGAATCAAAGTATCCTGGTCCTCTTCTCTTCGTTCTTCTCAATTTCTCGAGACGTCTATTTTGATTAGCAAAATTCTGACAAATCATTGATTCATCTGGTGTATAAATATATGATTCATTTACGAGTTTACTAGATCGATAATTTTCATTTTTGATGTTCAAAAATTACTATAGATACAATGTCACATTCAGTAAAGATTTATGATACATGTATAGGATGTACTCAATGTGTCCGAGCCTGTCCCACAGATGTATTAGAAATGATACCTTGGGATGGATGTAAAGCTAAGCAAATAGCTTCTGCCCCAAGAACAGAGGACTGTGTTGGTTGTAAGAGGTGTGAGTCCGCCTGTCCGACAGATTTCTTAAGTGTTCGAGTTTATTTATGGCATGAAACAACTCGAAGTATGGGTCTAGGTTATTGATACGTTTCAAAAAACACCACACGAATACGTTTTTTTACTGGCAAAAACCCGTGCTCAAAAGAAAATAGAAAAGATTTTTTTCTATTTTCTTTTGAGCGCGGGCTTTTCTGGCCCAAGTGTATCTTATTTTTATCACGAATGATTTTCCTTGGTTAACAATAGTTGTAGTTTTGCCAATAGCCGGGGGTTCTTTAATCTTCTTATTTCCTCATAGGGGAAATAAGGTAATTAGGTGGTATAGCATTTGTATATGCTTAATCGATCTCCTTCTAACAACCTATGCATTTTGTTATCATTTCCAATTGGATGATCCACTAATCCAACTGACGGAGAATTATAAATGGATCAATTTTTTTGATTTTTACTGGAGATTTGGAATAGATGGACTCTCTATAGGACCTATTTTACTGACGGGATTTATCACCACTTTAGCCACGTTAGCGGCTCAGCCGGTTACTCGAGAATACCAATTATTCTATTTCCTGATGTTAGCAATGTACAGCGGTCAAATAGGACCATTTTCTTCTCGAGACATTTTACTTTTTTTCATCATGTGGGAATTGGAATTAATTCCCGTTTATCTACTTTTATCCATGTGGGGGGGAAAGAAACGTTTGTATTCAGCTACAAAGTTTATTTTGTACACTGCGGGAAGTTCTGTTTTTTTATTAATGGGAATTCTGGGTGTCGGTTTATATGGTTCGGATGAACCAACATTAAATTTCGAAACATTAACTAATCAATCGTATCCCGTGGCGCTAGAAATAATATTCTATATGGGATTTCTTATTGCTTTTGCTGTCAAATCGCCGATTATACCCTTACACACATGGTTACCAGATACCCACGGAGAGGCACATTACAGCACTTGTATGCTTTTAGCCGGAATCTTATTAAAAATGGGAGCGTATGGGTTGGTTCGAATTAATATGGAATTATTTTCCCACGCTCATTCCATATTTTGTCCCTGGTTAATGATATTAGGTTCTATTCAAATAATCTATGCCGCTTCAACATCTTTTGGTCAACGTAATTTAAAAAAAAGAATAGCTTATTCCTCGGTATCTCATATGGGTTTCCTTATTATAGGAATTGGTTCTATAAGTGAGACTGGGCTCAACGGGGCCATTTTACAAATAATATCTCATGGATTTATTGGCGCTGCGCTTTTTTTCTTGGCAGGAACTAGTTATGATAGACTACGTCTTCTTTATCTTGACGAAATGGGCGGAATGGCTATACCAATGCCAAAAATATTCACGATTTTTACTATCTTATCGATGGCTTCTCTTGCATTGCCGGGCATGAGCGGTTTTGTTGCAGAATTGATAGTTTTTTTTGGAATAATTACTAGTCAAAAATATCTTTTAATGATGAAAATACTAATCACTTTTGTAACAGCAATTGGAATGATATTAACTCCTATTTATTTATTATCTATCTTACGGCAGATGTTCTATGGATACAAGTTCTTTAATACACCAAACTCTTATTTTTTTGATTCTGGGCCGAGAGAATTATTTATTTCGATTTCTATCCTTATACCCGTAATAGGTATTGGTATTTATCCAGATTTCATTTTCTCATTCTCGGTTGAGAAGGTTGAAGCTATTCTATCTAATTTTTGATAGATAGTTTTTGTGAATAAAACAAATAAATCAAAAAGAGAAAAAACCCTTTGTACAATGAAAAAGAGATTTTTACGTTAGATTCACTTTCAAAAAATTGAATTGTAATCGAAGATGTTTGTTGTTTGTGAGAACCCCTTGAATCATTCCATTACTTGATTGAAAGGGTTCTCGACGATTTTTGGCAAGTTTAATTTATGGAAAGCATATATATGCTTTCCATGTTTTTATATCTCAGGTTCTTTACTCATTTTAATTCAATTAGATGTAAATGAACCATAACTATGTAGTCCTATTCCTAATAGATTGATCCCCAAATAACATATCCAAATTATAAGAAATCCTATAGAGGCCACTATTGAGGAATTTACACCTTCCAATTTTTTATTTTTTCTAGTATGTAAAAAAATCGCGAATATGGTCCAAGTAATAAAGGCCCAAGTTTCCTTTGGATCCCAATTCCAATATGATCCCCATGCCTCGTTAGCCCATACTGCCCCTGAAAGAATACCTATTGTTAAAAAGAGAAAACCTAGACTAATAATACGATAACCCCAACGATCCAATTGTTGAATAAATTGAGACCTGTAATAATTTCTAGAAGAAGAAAAAGAAGTTTTTCGTAAAACATTGTTTCTTTCATTCATATTCATGTATTTGATTTCAGCAAAATAAAATCCTTTATTTAAAGGATCAAAATTCTTGCTTTTACCAAGAATTTTGATGACTTCTTGAAACGTAATGACTAAAATAGCCACTGATAATAATGATCCACATAAAAGAGCCGCATAGCCCAATATCATCATACTTACGTGCATCATTAGCCAATGGGATTGTAGAGCGGGTACTAATATTACGGATTGATGCATTTTGGTTAAAAGACCCGAAGTAGCAAAGCCTTGGGTAAAAATAACACTTGGTGCGATTATTGTACTTAAAAGGTTTTTATCCTTTTTAAAACACGGAACCATATGAAAAATAGAAAAACCCCATGAAAGAAAGATTAAGGATTCATATAAATCACTAAATGGTAAATGGCCCGAAAAAAACCAACGAGTAATTAACAATCCCGTTACACAGAAAAAAGTTATTGTCATGGCTTTTTTGGACAAATCATATAATCCTATGATTTCATTGACTAATAAGGTTATCAAATGAATTGAAATAACAATGGATATGACCGAAAACGATATATGAGTTAATATATGCTCTAAAGTTGAAAATATCATATATATAATGAAAATAAATATCTATAATGAAAATAAAAAAGGTATGAATACTAGGAATAGAAATCGGGAATTGAATTCATTATAGGACTTCTTCTTTTAGAAGATAGGATAGGATGCCATGCCGCCACTCGGACTCGAACCGAGATGCTCTAGCACTGCTTCCTAAGAGCAGCGTGTCTACCAATTTCACCATAGCGGCTTACTCGAAATCATAATAATAATAACCGATTCATTAGTCAATCGTCGAGATTGAAAGAATTAATTAAAGTGCAATATTTATTTATTACATTTGTTTACTAAACATGAAACAATTTCGAGAATTCTATTCTAATTCTAAATAAAGATTTATTTTCTTAAATATTTTATTATTATTAAATAAATTTGAAATTTGGATTTCTTCAAATATAGAAATATATATAGAATAAATGAATATTAACTATAAGCTATAAGTTAATATTAACTATAAGTATAGTAATTTCTTATTCATATAAATAATCTTCAAATAAAAAAATAGAACGTTTCAATTTCAATACGACGTTGTATTCTTGTTTTTTTTCATTTCCAGTGTTAGTTTTCAAATTTAACAACGGGGGATGGGTTTTTCGTAGTTTACACTTTTTCAAATTCAAAAACAGCACTGTTGAAACTGGAACTAGATAGTTCTGACTTCAATCCAGGAATGAAAAAGAAGATTTTTTTGTAGTTGTTTATGACTCATTTTTTAGTTATTTCATTTTCTTACTCTAAAGAAATGCATTTCCATTTTTTCAATGAAATAGTTAATTAATATATCTATAATTTAACAATACATTCCAAAAATCTTAGTTAGATTATATATTTAGAATCTATTATATATCTTCTATATAATAGATTCTAAATATATGGTCAATATTCTATATTAGTAAATATTCTTTATCTTTATTAGTATAAAATTAGTATTAAAGAATACTCTTTGAATCGAGCTAATTCAGATTCTTCCAACATTTTTATTTGTTACAAAAAAAACTTTTTGAGTTCCCTGTAAAAATGGATTTAGCTAATGAAAAGGCTTTCAATGCTGTCCAATATCCCTTTTTTTTCCAATAAGTCTTCCGAATTTTTTTTTTTGATATAGAAGTGCGCTTTTTTGGAACTGCCATCCAACTAGGATAGTTTTTTCATTTCTATAGTTCGATGTGAAAGACATTTCTTCTGTAAATGAAAACGAATTATTCTTTAATTAGCCATATGTATTATCTATCTGAATTCCCTCTTTTTTTTCTATCTAAAGTAAAATGAATATTAGAAACCTTTTCCAAATTTTTCCAAACTATATAGATATCTTTTTCTTTTTATTGGAATGTAAAAGAATCAATCAATTAGTCAATTAGTTCATTTTTGAACTAATGTTTCTGAAGAATAAAAAAAGGATTATTTTATTGGGTCATGTCATATGAATTGTTTTTTCTGATTGATATCAAAATAAACGAATGTTCTTAGTTTTGGTGTAATTATTTACCCTCACTCTATAGATAAAGATTTTCATTTTCCAAATCTCGTTTTTCTTTATTTCATAATAGTAATTCTAAATAGTAATTAATATATATTACTAAAAAGAAAACTGGAATAAATAGTAATTAATATATATTACTAAAAAGAATATCAATTTTCATTTTTCACTAGGAATTTGGTAATTGGTCTATTTTTACTTTGTACTTTGCAATATTGGAAATATTGTTTGTGCAAAGATTTAGAATAATTAAAAATATCAAATTCTATTTATATATCCACTTTTTTATTAACCGAACCCTTTACAAAAGAGATAAAACAAACGAATAAGAAAGAAAATTCATTAAGAATCAAAATATTTTTTATTCTTTATTTTTTTTTGTATGGAATATATACACCAATTTTCATGGATTATACCTTTCATCCCACTTCCAGTTCCTATTTTAATAGGGGTAGGGCTTCTTCTTTTTCCCACGGCAACAAAAAATCTTCGCCGTATGTGGGCTTTTCCTAGTATTTTATTGTTAACGATAGTTATGATTTTTTCGATCGATCTATCTATTCATCAAATCAAGAACAGTTCTATCTATCAATATGTATGGTCTTGGACTATAAATAATGATCTTTCTTTAGAGTTTGGCTACTTGATCGATTCACTTACTTCTATTATGTCGATATTAATCACTACTGTTGGTATTCTGGTTCTTATTTATAGTGATAATTATATGTCTCATGATCAAGGATATTTGAGATTTTTTACTTATATGAGTTTTTTTAATACTTCAATGTTGGGATTAGTTACTAGTTCAAATTTGATACAAGTTTATCTTTTTTGGGAATTGGTTGGAATGTGTTCTTATTTATTAATAGGTTTTTGGTTCACACGTCCTATTGCGGCAAATGCTTGTCAAAAAGCGTTTGTAACTAATCGTGTAGGGGATTTTGGTTTATTATTAGGAATTTTAGGTCTTTATTGGATAACGGGTAGTTTGGAATTTCGGGATTTATTTCAAATATTCAATAACTTGATTTATAAGAATGAGGTTAATATTTTTTTTGTTACTTTGTGCGCCATCTTCTTATTTTGCGGCTCAGTTGCGAAATCTGCCCAATTCCCTCTTCATGTATGGTTACCGGATGCTATGGAAGGGCCTACTCCTATTTCCGCTCTTATACATGCTGCTACCATGGTAGCAGCAGGAATCTTTCTTGTAGCTCGACTTCTTCCTCTTTTCATAGTTATACCCTCCATAATGACTGGAATAGCTTTGATAGGTATAATAACAGTAGTATTAGGGGCAACCTTAGCTATTGCTCAAAAAGATATTAAGAAAAATTTGGCCTATTCGACAATGTCTCAATTGGGTTATATGATGTTAGCTTTAGGTATGGGCTCTTATCGAGCCGCTTTATTTCATTTGATTACTCATGCTTATTCAAAAGCATTGTTGTTTTTAGGATCTGGATCCATTATTCATTCAATGGAAGCAATTGTTGGATATTCTCCAGATAAAAGTCAAAATATGGTTCTTATGGGCGGTTTAACAAAACATGCGCCAATTACAAAAACCGCTTTTTTAATAGGTACACTTTCTCTTTGTGGTATTCCACCTTTTGCTTGTTTTTGGTCCAAGGATGAGATTCTTAATGATAGTTGGTTGTATTCACCAATTTTCGCAATAATAGCTTGTTCCGCAGCAGGATTAACTGCATTTTATATGTTTCGAATCTATTTACTTGTTTTTGAAGGATATTTAAACGTTCATTTTCAAAATTTCAATGGAAAGAAAAATAGTTCATTCTATTCAATATCTTTATGGGGCAAAGAAGGAAAAAAAATATTAAAAAAGAAAATTCATTTATTAGCTTTATTAACAATGAATAATAATGAAAGGACTTCTTTTTTTCGGAAGAGGACATATTCACATCGAATTAATCGAAATGTCAAAAGCATAACACGTCTTTTTCTTGATAGTACCTATTTTGGTACTAAAAACATTCCTTTTTTTTATCCTCATGAATCAGACAATACTATGCTATTTTCTATGCTTATATTAGTAATATTTACTTTCTTCGTTGGGTCGATTGGAATTTCTTTCAGCCAAGAAGGAATAGATTTGGATATATTATCCAAATTGTTAATTCCGTCTATAGACCTTTTACATCAAAATTCAAAGAATTCTGTGGATTGGTATGAATTTTTTACAAATGCAACTTTTTCGGTGAGTATAGCCTTTTTCGGAATATTGATAGCGTCTTTTTTCTATAAACCCGTTTTTTCTTCTTTACAAAATTTGAACTTCTTCAATTTATTTCAAAAAAGTGTTCCTAAAAAAATTATTGCTGATAAAATAATCAATGTTATATATGATTGGTCATATAATCGTGGTTATATAGATGCTTTTTTTGAAGTATCTTTAATTGCGAGTGTCAGAAAGTTAGCTAAATTCAATTATTTTTTTGATAGACAAGTAATTGATGGAATTCCAAATGGAGTTGGTATTTCAAGTTTTTTTATGGGAGAGGCTATCAAATATGTAGGGGGTGGACGAATTTCTTCGTATATTTTCTTTTTTTTATTAATCTTTTTAGTAATTTGTTATTATATATTTATATAATGTACTATTCAATTGAAATTGGGGTTATCCTCTAAGAATTAAGGTAGAGTGGTTTATGAATGTCTCATCTGAAAAGCTTCCTTGACCAATTGGGTAGATCAAGAAAACAGCAGTAGCAGCTGGGAGCTTTTTAGAAATTCTTTTCTCTTTTTCCTTTTTGTTTTAAGAGATTATATTAGAAATTATCTTGTCTTTTTTTTTTCTTATCTAGATTTAAGAGATTTATG